AATGTGTATTCCTGAATAATCTAATTTTTCAATTATTCAACCATTTCATTTTACCAAGTTCCACGTTAGCCAGATTAGTCAACATTTATATGTTTCGATGCAACAACAAGATTTTCTTTTTAACAAGTAGTTTTGTTGGTTGGTTAATTGGTCACATTTTATTCATGAAATGGGTTGGATTGGTATTATTCTGGATACGGCAAAATCATTCTATTCGATCTAATAAGTATCTTGTGTCAGAATTGAGAAATTCTATGGCTCGAATCTTTAGTATTCTCTTATTTATCACCTGTGTCTACTATTTAGGCAGAATGCCGTCGCCTATTGTCACTAAGAAACTGAAAGAGAAAGAAACCTCAGAAACGGAAGAAGGGGGAGAAAGAAAGGAAGAAAGCGATGTAGAAACAACTTCCGAAACGAAGGAGACTAAACAGGAACAAGAGGGATCCACCGAAGAAAACCCTTCCCTTTGTTCGGAAGAAAAGGAGGATCTGGACAAAATAGATGAAACGGAAGAGATCCGAGTGAATGGAAAGGAAAAAACAAAGGATGAATTTCACTTTCAAGAGGCACGCTATCAAGATAGCCCAGTTTACGAAGATTATGATCTGGAGACCCATCAAGAGAATTGGGAATTGGGAAGACTGAAAGAAGAAAAAAAGAAAAGTTGGGTTGAGTGGGTTGAAAAAACTTTTGTCACTTTTCTTTTCGATTCTAAACGGTGGAATCGTCCATTACGATATATAAAAAATGATCAATTAGAAAATGCTTTACGCAATGAAATGTCACAATTTTTTTTTTTTACATGTACAAGTGATGGGAAGCAAATAATATCCTTTACATATCCGCCCAGTTTATCGACTTTTTCGGAAATGCTAGAACGAAGAATTTCTTTGTACATAATAGAAAAACTATATGACGAAGATCTTTATAATTCTTGGATTTATACCAATGAAAAAAAAAAGTGTAATTTGAACAATGAATTGAGAAGACGAATCCAAATTCTAGAAAAAAATGAAGAATCCACGAGTCTGGATATGCTTGAAAAAAGAACCATATTATGCGATGATGAAAATAAAAAAAAATGCTTGCCAAAAGCATATGATCCTTTTTTCAACGGACCATATCGAGGAATGAGAAAAAAATTATATTCACGTGCAATCATGAATCCTTATACAGATACAGAAGATTTAGTAGAAATCTTTTTTATAAATAAGATTCATGATCTACTTCTGAAGGATTCCGTTCTTAATGATTCCGTAGAACTCTACCGTCAATCATTTTTGAATTCTACAGAAGAAAAGGGAATTGATTCAGAAAGTCAAGCAAAATCGTTGCAATTTGTATTTGATGTAATTACAACGCATGCAAAAGATCAAAAAACAATGAAAAAGAAATCTATTGGAATTAGAATAGAAGAAGTCAGTAAAGAGGTTTCTCGATGGTCATACAAATTAACCGATGATTTGGAAGAAGAGGAAGAAGAAAGTGAAGAAGAATTGGTGGAAGAAGATCATGATATTCATTCAAGAAGAGCCAAACGTGTGGTAATTTATAACGATAATGATCAGAATACCAATTCTATTTCTAGTACTAAGAATACTAGTAACAATGATAAAAATGATGATCAAACGGAAGAGGAAGAGGTGGCTTTGATACGTTACTCCCAACAATCGGATTTTCGTCGCAATCTAATCAAAGGATCCATGCGTGCTCAAAGACGTAAAACAGTTATTTGGGACCTCTTTCAAGTAAATGTAAATTCCCCGCTTTTTGTGGATCGGCTAGACAAAACATCTTTTTTTTCGTCTTTTGATATCAACGAAATGAAGAATCTCATTTTGAGGAATTGGATGGGGAGAGAACAAGAATCAGAATTAAAAATTTCCGATTTTGATTTGGAAAATGAAGATACAAAAAAAGAAAAGGAGAAAGAGGAAAAAAAATATATAAATGAACGGATAGAAATATCAGAAGCTTGGGATACCTTTATATTTACTCAAGCAATAAGAGGTTTGATGTTAGTAACCCAATCTTTTCTTAGAAAATACATTCTATTGCCTTCATTAATAATAGCTAAAAATCTTTTCAGTATGTTATTATTCCAATCCCCCGAGTGGTACGAGGATTTCAAGGCATGGAATAGAGAAATGCATATTAAATGCACCTATAATGGTGTTCAATTATCAGAAACCGAATTTCCCCAAGATTGGTTAACAGACGGTATTCAGATAAAGATTCTATATCCTTTCTGTCTAAAACCTTGGCAAAAATCTAAGGTACGATCTCATCATAGAGATCCAATGAAAAAAAAAGATAAAAAAAAAAATTTTTGTTTTTTAACAGTCTGGGGAATGGAAGCGGAACTTCCCTTTGGTTCTCCCCGAAAACGACCTTTTTTTTTTGAACATATTTATAAAGAACTCAAAAAAAAAAAGAAAAAGGTGAAAAAAAAATTTTTACAAGTTCTAAAATTTTTAAAGAAAAAAAGAAAATCCTTTCTAAAAGTTCGAAAAGAAAAAACAAAATGGGTCATCAAAATAGTTCGAGTTATCAAACTAATGATGAAAAACCTGGAGAAAGTCAATCCAATTTTCTTATTTGAATTGAGGAAAGAAAAAGTATATGAACCGAACAAAAACAAAAAAGATTTCAAAAGAAATAATCAGATTCTTCGCCAATCGCCCGTTCTAATTCGAACGATGAATTGGTTCAATTATTCACTAATAGAAAGAAGAATGAAAGATCTTTCTGATAAGACAATCAAAATCAGGAATCAAATTGAACGAACCGCAAAAGACAAGAAAAAAAAAGAAATAGTTTTAATTTATGATAATAAAAGATCGGGCTCACAGAAACATATTTGGAAAATCTTAAAAAGGAAAAATATCCGATTAATGCGTAAATCACACTACTTTATCAAATCATTAATTGAAAAAATATACATAGATATTTTGCTATGTACCATTACCATTTCTAAGATAAATGCACAACTTTTCTTTGAATCAACAAAAAAGATCTTGAATAAATCCATTTACAACAATGAAAGAAATCAAGAACAAGAAGGAATTGATGAAACAAATCAAAATACAATGAATTTCATTTTAACTATAAAAAAATTGTTTTCAAATACTGATAATACTGAGAATAGGAATCAAAATTCCAATACTTATTGGAACTTATCTTCCCTGTCCCAAGCATATGTATTTTACAAATTATCACAAACCCAATTACTTAACCAATTACTAAATCAGTATCACTTGAGACCTGTACTTCAATATCAAGGGAGCTATCCTTTTTTTAAGGATAAATTAAAAGACTATTGTATGATACACGGAATATTTCATTCCAAATCAAGACATAAAAAAATTCATACATATGTAATGAACGAATGGAAAAACTGGTTAAAAGGTCATTATCAATACGATTCATCTCAAAAAAGAAGGTTTCGATTAGTACCTAAAGAATGGCGAAATAGAATAAATCAACGTCGTATGATTCAAAACAAGGAATCAATCCAATTGGATTTATATCAAAAATACCAATTCATTCATTCCATAAAAAAAAATGACTATGCAGCGAATTCATTTATGAGTCAAAAATACAAATGGAAAAAACATTACAGATATGATCTTTTATCATATAAATACATAAGCACCCCTAATTCATACATTTCTGGATCAACATTAGAAATAAACGGGGACCCAGAAATTCCATATCATTTAAATACATCGAAACCTGAATCATTTTATGTATTGGTAAGTATACCTAGTAATGATTATCTAGAAAAAGGATATCTTATTGATAGGAATACAAATTTGGATAGAAAATATTTTGATTGTAAAATTCTTCATCTTTTTTTTAGAAATAATATTGAGATCTGGACCAATGCACATATTGGCAGCAATATTCAGAAAAATACTAAGACTGAAATTAAGAATTTACCAAAAATGGAAAAAAAAGATCTTTTCTCTCCTACGATTCATCAAGAGATCAAACCATGCAATCAAAAAAGAAACTTTTTTGATTGCATGGGAATGAATCAAGAAAGGTTCTATGATACCGCATCAAATCATGATACTATATCCAATCTAGAACCTTGGTTCTTCCCAGAATTTGTGCTACTTTTTGATGTATATAAGATTCAACCTTGGATCATCCCAATCAAATCACTCTTTTTTCATTTTTCTAGAAATGAAAAAAGTAAAAATAGTAACGTAAACCCAAAGAAAAATCTTCATATATCATCTAATAAAAAAAAAGATCTTGAATTAGGAAATTCCAAGCAGGAAGAACACGAACAACAGGGCCAAGGAAATCTTGTATCGAATCTACTAAAACAAAAAAATAAAAAAGCTGTTGAAGAAGATTACGCAAGATTAGAAATGAAAAAGGGTAGAAAAAAAAAACAATATAAAAATGAAATGGAACTAGATTCCTTTTTGAAAAAATATTTTCTTTTTCAATTAAGATGGGCTAATCCTTTGAATAAAAAAATAATGAAAAATATCAGGGTATATTGTCTCCTACTTAGACTGATAAATCTAAAGGAAATTGCTATATCCTCGATTCAAAGAGGTGAAATAAATCTAGACGAAATGATGATTCAAAAGGACCTAGTTCTTGCAGAATTGATAAGAAAGGGAATATTGATTATTGAACCAATTTGTCTATCTATAAGAAGGGACGGAAAATCTATTATATATCAAACTATAGATATTTCATTGGTCGATAATAAGAAGCACCAAACGAATAAAAAATACACAAAAAAAAGATATAGTGAGAAAGGAGGGTTTGAAAAATCCATTGCACAACACAGCAACATTTTTTGGAGTGGAGACAAAAATCATTATGATTTCCTTGTTCCTGAAAATATTCTATCTCCCAGACGTCGGAGAGAATTTCGAATTCGAATTTGTTTCAATTCCCAGAATTGGAATGTTGTGGATAGAAATCCAAGATTTTGCAATGAAAAAAAAATAAGAAACTGTGGTCAATTTTTGAATGAGGACAAACATATTAATACAGATGGAAAAAATTTCATGAAATTCAAATTGTTTCTTTGGCCCAATTATCGATTAGAAGATGTAGCTTGTATGAATCGCTATTGGTTTGATACCAATAACAGCAGTCGTTTCAGTATGTCAAGAATACATATGTATTCACAATTCAGAATGAATTCAATTCCAATGAAAAATTAAAGAATTTATAGTGGATTTCCTACACATATTCGGTAGATGAAAGCCAAAATATATACACTGTGTAACATTCTAATACATGATGATGATGCTGATTTCATAGTGTATCAATTTTCACTAGGAGGAGCGGAATCCTTTTAAGTAAAAAGAAATTGTTCCCTTTCGTGAATACATATATGTTTTGTATATTTGATTTGGATCAAATATACAAAACATAAACACATAAACCACATAAAAAAAACAAAGTAATATATGAATGAAATCCAATTTTGATGTATACTAGATGAAAATAACTGGCATAAGAAATATTATTCTTTTTCCTGATCGGTAAAATTCACAGAAAATAAAGATAGAAATTTTCATTTATGGTCCAAAATTCATTCATCTCAGTTATTACACAAGAAGAAAAAGAAGAAAATAGTGGGTCTGTTGAATTTCAAGTATTCCATTTCACCAGTAAGATACGGAGACTTACTTCACATTTAGAATTGCACAAAAGAGATTTTTTATCGCAAAGGGGTCTACGAAGAATTCTGGGAAAACGTCAACGATTATTGACTTATTTGTCAAAGAAAAAGAAAGTGCGTTATAAGAAATTAATGGATAAGTTAGATATTCGGGAACCGAAATTCGTTAATTTAATTTGAGTTTCTTATTATTTTCTTATTATTATCCTTGTTCTTTTTTATTTTTTTATTCTTTTTTTATTAGTTCAGTTATTATTTTTTTTTATTAGTATTATATTTTTTAGTTGAATAAATTCATGAAATAATGAATTAAGGAAAAAAATATGACTGTACCGGCTACAAGAAAAAATTTCATAATAGTCAATATGGGTCCTCACCACCCATCAATGCATGGCGTTCTTCGGCTGATCGTTACTCTGGATGGTGAAGATGTTATTGACTGTGAACCTATATTGGGCTATTTACACAGAGGGATGGAAAAAATAGCGGAGAACCGAACAATTATACAATATTTGCCTTATGTAACACGTTGGGATTATTTAGCTACTATGTTCACAGAAGCAATAACAGTAAATGCACCAGAACGATTGGAAAGTGTTCAAGTGCCTAAAAGGGCCAGTTATATAAGAGTGATTATGTTGGAGCTGAGCCGTATAGCCTCCCATTTGTTATGGCTTGGCCCTTTTATGGCCGATATCGGTGCACAGACTCCCTTTTTCTATATTTTCAGAGAAAGGGAATTGATATATGATCTATTCGAAGCCGCCACAGGTATGCGGATGATGCATAATTATTTCCGCATCGGAGGAGTAGCTGCGGATTTACCTTATGGCTGGATAGATAAATGTTTTGATTTCTGTGATTATTTTTTAACAGAAGTTTTTGAGTATCAAAAACTCATTACGCGAAATCCCATTTTTTTGGAACGAGTTGAAGGAGTGGGCATTATTGGTGGGGAGGAGACAATAAATTGGGGTTTATCAGGACCAATGTTACGAGCTTCTGGAATCCAATGGGATCTTCGTAAAGTTGATCGTTATGAGTGTTACAATAAATTCGATTGGGAAGTCAAATGGCAAAAAGAAGGCGATACATTAGCTCGTTATTTAGTACGAATCGGTGAAATGCAAGAATCCATAAAAATAATTCAACAGGCTCTAGAAGGAATTCCTGGAGGACCTTATGAAAATTTAGAAAACCGCCGCTTTCATAGGACAAAGAATTCCGAATGGAATAATTTTGAATATAGATTTATTACTAAAAAACTTTCACCCAATTTTGAATTGTTAAAACAAGAACTTTATGTAAGGGTAGAGGCCCCAAAAGGAGAATTAGGAATTTATTTAATAGGAGATAGTAGCGTTTTCCCCTGGAGATGGAAAATTCGTCCACCCGGCTACATCAATTTGCAAATTCTTCCCCAGCTAGTTAAAAGAATGAAATTGGCTGATATCATGACGATACTAGGTAGTATAGATATCATTATGGGAGAAGTTGATCGTTGAAATGATAATTGATACGACAGAAGTACAAACTATCAATTCTTTTTCTATATTAGAATCCTTAAAAGAAGTCTATGGACTCATATGGATTTTTGTCCCCATTTTCACCCTTGTCTTAGGAATCACAATGGGGGTATTAGTAATTGTGTGGTTAGAAAGAAAAATATCCGCAGCAATACAACAACGTATTGGACCTGAATATGCCGGCCCATTAGGAATTCTTCAAGCTTTAGCGGATGGGACCAAACTATTTTTGAAGGAGGATCTTCTTCCTTCTAGAGGGAATATTCGTTTGTTTAGGGTCGGACCTTCTATAGGGGTTATATCAATTCTACTAAGTTATTTAGTAATTCCTTTTGGATATCACCTTGTTTTAGCTGATCTCAGTATAGGTGTTTTTTTATGGATTGCCATTTCAAGTATTGTCCCCATTGGTCTTCTTATGTCAGGATATGGATCAAATAATAAGTATTCCTTTTCAGGCGGTCTACGAGCTGCAGCTCAATCGATTAGTTATGAAATACCATTAACTCTATGTGTGTTAGCAATATCTCTACGTGCGATTCGTTTGAACATGAACTTTTTTTCTCTCTTTTCTAGAAAAGAGAAAAGAAATGAATTGAAATTTCAATACAATATAAATAGAATTAAATATGTAAATATGAAATAAAAAAAAAGATTTTTTTTATTCAACATTTCAGTTCGATGAGTTAAACCAGATAGTTATATGAGTGAAACAAAACTGCTCCTCAATTTGCAGTAAAACAAGAAAAATCTCATTCCCTAGGTACAAGAATGAAATTGAAGTAAACATAAGTTGTTTACCCCAAGATTGAGATTATTTGATTAGTCGTCATATCTTGAAGCGGATGCAAAAGATCAACTGTATTTATTACTATACTGGGGATCAATCAAAAAGAAGTGGGTAGTTAGGAACACCAAAGTACACAAAGGATGAGTAATGGAAATAATGTAAGGTATCAAAAAAAGGGGTTTTTGCATAAAACTTTGCATAAAACGAATCATAATAAGGGCTTGAAGTTGGTAGAAATGATCAAGCAGTACTTCCCCACGATTCCAATCTAGAGTATGCTACTATTCGCTGATTAAAGAAATGACTATCAAGAACGAATTAATCCTTTATTTTATTTCCTTTTTTTTTTTAGTTTTCAGAAAGAAGAACAGGAACAAGACAAATAGAATGCAATACAATAATAGAATAAAAAAGAATAAAACGGGAATAATAAGAAAATATTTAGTTCTTCGTTTCTTCATACATATGCATATGGGAATTCTTATCATGATTCATTAACTAATGCCCAATTCTTTTTATTTATGAATATAACGAGTATTTGATTGAAGGATTAAGTTATTGCTGAACAAAGAGAAATTTTGATTATTTTCATTATATTATCATTATAAGGGATGAGATCAATTCGGAAGTGCTTTTTCTTATTCTAGCAGACAGAATTTTATTGGTCGAATTGAGGCCTCTCCAACCCCCAATGTATCTTTCCATTCTATTTACCTAGGGTCCAAGGAGAGCAATAATACTGAACCAGTCCTTACCTTACATTTATTTGTGGCCATAGAGGAGCCGTATGAAGCTTAGGTTTCATGTACGGTTTTGGAATAGCGATGGGAGCAGTGATGTTATCATCGACTAGAATTATCTAACAGTTCAAGTACAGTTGATATAATTGAGGCACAGTCCAAATATGGTTTTGGGGGATGGAATCTGTGGCGTCAGCCCATAGGGTTTCTAGTTTTTCTAATGTCTTCTCTAGCAGAATGTGAAAGATTACCCTTTGATTTACCGGAAGCAGAGGAGGAATTAGTAGCAGGTTATCAAACCGAATATTCAGGTATAAAATACGGGTTATTTTATCTTGCTTCTTACCTAAATCTATTAGTTTCTTCATTATTTGTAACAGTTCTTTACTTAGGTGGGTGGAATTTTTCTATTCCGTACATATCTCTTACTGAACTTTTTGGAATAAATAAAATGTTTAGAGTCTTTGTAATAGCAATTGGTATCTTTATTACATTAGCTAAAGCTTATTTGTTTCTGTTCATTCCTATCACAACAAGATGGACTTTACCTAGGATGAGAATGGATCAGTTATTAAATCTTGGATGGAAATTTCTTTTACCTATTTCTCTAGGTAATCTATTATTGACAACTTCTTCTCAACTTGTTTCACTATAAACTATAAATAATAAAGAAGAAATTCAGAGAAAACAATAATGATATTCTATATTCATAACTTCTCTCAACCAAGAGAAAGAAACATCAATTTTATTCATGGATATCTATAATATGTTCCCCATGGTTACTGGGTTCATGAATTATGGCAAACAAACAATACGAGCTGCAAGGTACATTGGACAAAGTTTCATAATTACCTTATCCCATACAAATCGTTTACCTGTAACTATTCAATATCCTTATGAAAAATCAATCACATCAGAGCGTTTTCGTGGTCGAATCCACTTTGAATTTGATAAATGTATTGCTTGTGAAGTATGTGTTCGCGTATGTCCCATAGACCTTCCCATTGTTGATTGGAAATTTAAAAAAGATATTAAGAAAAAACAATTGCTTCATTATAGTATTGATTTTGGGGTCTGTATATTTTGTGGTAACTGTGTCGAGTATTGTCCAACAAACTGTTTATCGATGACTGAAGAATATGAACTTTCCACTTATGATCGTCACGAATTGAATTATAATCAAATTTCTTTGGGTCGGTTACCAATGTCAATAATTGAAGATTACACAATTAAAACAGTTATAGTTATGGATTCAAAAACTCAAATGAAAAAAGAAAAAGCCCTTGGTTCAAGAACGATTACCAATTACTAAGATTTGGTTTGGAATAAAGTAGGATTAGCCAAATAACTTTCTTTTATCTATCTAATGATATTCATCTTTTTTTTTCATTCAATTAGAAAGGTATCATATAAAAAAAAAGTTCCTTTCCTGGCCCCTTAGTAAGGTCATGAAATATTTTGACTTATTTATTTATCTTTTCTTTCATAATGGATTTACCTGGACCAATACATGATATTCTTGTAGTATTTCTGGGATCAGTTCTTATATTAGGAGGTCTGGGAGTAGTATTACTTACCAATCCCATTGATTCTGCCTTTTCATTGGGATTGGTTCTTATTTGTATATCCTTATTCTATATTTCATTGAATTCCTATTTTGTAGCTGCCGCACAGTTCCTTATTTATGTGGGAGCCATAAATGTATTAATCATATTTGCTGTGATGTTCATGAACAGTTCAGAATATTCCAATGATTCCTATTTGTGGACCATTGGAGATAGGATCACCTCACTGGTTTGTACAAGTATTTTTTTTTCATTAATGACTACTATCCCAGATACGTCATGGTCCGGAATTTTTCGGACTACAAGATCAAATCAGATTATAGAACAGGACTTAATAAGTAACGTTCAACAAATTGGGATTCATTTATCCACAGATTTTTATCTTCCTTTTGAACTCATTTCTATAATTCTTTTAGTTTCCTTGATAGGTGCAATTACTATGGCTCGTCAATAATCTAATAAGAAATAAGAACTTCTATTTTGAGAATGAAAGAATGAAAATGGATTTAATCTATTTTCTTTCAATCTACTGTGAATATCTTCTTTTGTTCTGTAATTCTTCTATTCTAGTCAGCTGAATCAGTTTAATTTGAATTTTTGTTCATATTGAAATGAATCGAGATTGATGAGGAATTTATCAATGATGTTAGAGCATGTACTTTTTCTGAGTGTTTATTTATTTTCTATCGGTATCTATGGACTGATCACAAGCCGAAGCATGGTTAGAGCACTTATGTGTCTTGAGCTTATACTGAATTCGGTGAATATCAATCTCGTCACATTTTCTGATATATTTGATAGTCGGCAATTAAAAGGAGAAATTTTCTCAATCTTTGTTATAGCCATTGCGGCTGCTGAAGCAGCTATTGGGTTAGCTATTGTTTCGTCTATACATCGTAACAGAAAATCAACTCGTATCAATCAATCGAATTTGTTGAATAATTAGTTAGAATTCTTCGATTTTAACATAGAAATCAAAACATAAGACTTTGAGAATATTCTAAATAGAATCTAAAATAAAAATATAATCCAATACATCTAATACAGTATAAATAGAATCTAATAGAATTAGAATAAATAATAAGAATAGAATATTCTATTCTTATTATTTTCTTTCTTCTCTTTTTTCATATAGATGTATGATCTAGAGCTACTAACCTATTCTATCACTAAGCTAATAACTAACGTATTCTATCTAGTATGAATCTGATATATAATATATCATCATATCTTCAATTCTATTTCTATATACTAGAATATTTCTATATTTAAATTTAATTTCGATTAATCTATTTATACGAATATGAATATTTAATATATATAATTAGTACATTATATTAATATATATTAATATAATGTACTTAATAATACTGAAGAATTTATTCTAAATTAGAATTAGTTAGAATTAGACTATTTTAGATTATTTCTATTTGATTTGATAGAATGCAGATTTTCTATATGAATAGGATTACTTAGGATTCATAGAAATTCTCTAAATTCAATAAGAATTAAGATCTTCATATTAATAGAAAAATATAGTAAAATGAACATGAATTGAATTCATATGTACAACTCATATTTCATGGTTATTGAAACGGAAATCAAAGTATCTTGGCCCCTTTCTCATAAACAGATTTTCAAATCTATTGATTCTTCAAATTTTGATAAATCATTGATTCGTCTGGTGTCTACAATAGAAATTATATGATTTATTTCATTTTCGAATTTTATTTTACCAGATCAAAAATCTTTTGTGTTCAAAACTGGAATTTATAGACCCAATGTCGCATTCAGTAAAGATTTATGATACATGTATAGGGTGTACCCAATGTGTTCGAGCTTGCCCCACGGATGTATTGGAAATGATACCTTGGGACGGATGTAAAGCTAAGCAAATTGCTTCTGCGCCAAGAACCGAGGATTGTGTAGGTTGTAAGAGATGTGAATCCGCTTGTCCAACGGATTTTTTGAGTGTCCGTGTTTATTTATGGCATGAAACAACTCGCAGCATGGGTCTTTCTTATTGATATGTGACAAAAAACTCCACTTGAATCATTTGATTCCTCTTTACCGACCAAAGCCCGTACTCGAGAAAAGAAAATCTATTATTCTTCTCCCGAGCACGGGGGTTTCTCGTCAAAATTTATCTTGTCTTTATCACGAGTTATTTTCCTTGGTTAACAATACTTCTTGTTTTGCCCATATTTGCGGGTTCTTCAATTGTCTTTTTCCCTCATAGGGGAAATAAGGTGTATAGGTGGTATACTCTATGTATATGTATCCTAGAGCTCCTTCTAATGACCTATGTATTTTGTTATCATTTCCAATTGGACGATCCCTTAACCCAATTGAAGGAGGATTCTAAATGGATCAATCTTTTTGATTTTCACTGGAGACTGGGAACCGATGGACTTTCCATAGGACCCATTTTACTGACAGGATTTATCACTACTTTAGCTACTTTAGCAGCTTGGCCAGTTACTCGAAATCCGCGATTTTTCTATTTCTTGATGTTAGCAATGTATAGTGGCCAAATAGGATCATTTTCTTCTAGAGACCTTTTACTTTTTTTCATCATGTGGGAATTAGAATTAATTCCTGTTTACTTACTTTTATCCATGTGGGGAGGAAAAAAACGCCTGTACTCGGCTACAAAGTTTATTTTGTGCACTGCGGGAGGTTCCATTTTTCTCTTAATAGGAGTTCTAGGTATGGGTTTATATGGTTCCAATGAACCGACATTAGATTTAGAAAAATTAGCTAATCAATCGTATCCTGCAGCATTGGAAATAATACTCTATTTTTGTTTTCTTATTGCTTATGCTGTCAAATCGCCGATGATACCCCTACATACATGGTTACCAGATACCCACGGGGAAGCACATTACAGTACATGTATGCTTTTAGCTGGAATCTTATTAAAGATGGGAGCATATGGATTGATTCGGATCAATATGGAATTATTAGCTAACGCTCATTCTAGATTCTCTCCCTGGTTGGTTATAGTAGGAATAATACAAATCATTTATGCAGCTTCAACCTCCCTCGGTCAACGCAATTTAAAAAAACGTATTGCCTATTCTTCTGTATCTCACATGGGTTTCATAATTCTAGGAGTTGGTTCTCTAACTGGCATGGGACTCAATGGAGCCATTTTACAAATACTCTCTCATGGATTGATTGGTGCTGCACTTTTTTTCTTAGCGGGAACGAGTTGTGATAGAATACGTTTTGTTTATCTCGAAGAGATGGGGGGGATATCTATCCCAATGCCAAAAATATTTACCATGTTTAGTAGTTTCTCGATGGCTTCTCTTGCATTGCCAGGAATGAGTGGTTTTGTTGCAGAATTCTTAGTCTTTTTTGGAATAATTACCAGCCCAAAATATCTTTTCATGCCAAAAATGTTAATTACTTTTGTAATGGCAATTGGAATGATATTAACTCCTATTTTTTTATTATCTATGTTACGTCAGATTTTCTATGGATACAAGCTATTCAATATTCCAAACTCGAATTTTTTTGATTCTGGACCACGAGAACTATTTGTTTCGATCTGTATCTTTCTACCTGTAATAGGAATTGGTATTTATCCTGATTTCGTTCTCCCGTTATCGGTTGACAAGATACAAGTTCTACTATCTAAATTCTTTTTATAGATTCCAGAATAAAGAATTTTCATTAATTGGAAAGAAAGTCTTAGAATTCTTTGACTTTCCTATTTTCACGATTCTTCATTGTACAATGAAAAAAAAAAAAAGAAGAGTGAATTAGAATTGTAATGAGATACATCTAGAGTTTTTGAGAACCATTTGAATAATTCCTCCATTCAAACGGTTTTCAAAAACTCGCACAAATTTTCATTGTGTATCAGACGATGTTTTTATGTATTCTTCATGTAGTTTATTTAATTAGATATTAATTGGAATGAACCATAACTATGGAACCCGATTCCTAATAGATTGATCCCAAAATAGCATATCCAAATTAGAAGAAATCCTATAGAAGCCACAAATGCCGAATTCGTGCCTTGGTCTTGCAATTTTTGATTTGTTCTAGTATGTAAATAAATTGCAAATATGGTCCAAGTAATAAATGCCCAAGTTTCCTTAGGGTCCCAATTCCAATAAGAACCCCATGCTTCATTAGCCCATACTGCTCCAGAAAGAATGCCTATGGTTAAAAAGGTAAACCCTAAACTAATGACACGATAACTCCAATAATCCAAACGCTGAATTAATTGATATTTGTAAAAATTTCGAAATGAGAGAAAAGAAGTCTTTTTTAATACACTTCCTTTTTCGTTCAAATATTCCATCTCACCAAAGAAAAACGACTTCCTTAAACTTAAAAAATTCTTGTTTCGAAAAAAAAAATCGATGTTTTTTCGAAATGTAATCACTATAAGAGCAACTGATAATAACGATCCGCATAAAAGAGCTGCATAGCTCAATAGCATCATACTGACATGCATCATTAACCACTGAGATTGTAGAGCAGGTACTAATATTGCGGATTGATGCATTCCAGTTGAAAGACCTGACGTGGCGAAACCTTGGGTAAAAATGGCACTTGGTGCAGTTATTGCGCTTAAATCATTTTTAGGATTCCCAAGATACGGAATCATATGAATAATGGAGAAACTCCATGAAAGGAAGATTAATGATTCATATAAATTACTTAAAGGAAAATGTCCCGAAGAAATCCAACGAATAACTAAAAACCCTGTTATAGAGAAAAAAGTAGCTATCATCCCTTTTTCTGACGAATTACGTAATGCTTCGATTTCGTAGACTAATAAGTTCATCAAATGAATCATAATAACAATTGATATGATCGAAAAGGAAATATGAGTTAATATATGTTCTAAGGTCGCAAATATCATAAATAAAGGGTCCCTATTAAATAATTGAAATCGGGAATTAAATCTAATAGAATTAGATTCTAATATTCTATTAGATCTATTGTGTCTATAATATGAATTATTCTATTATTTATGCCGCCACTCGGACTCGAACCGAGATGCTCTAGCACTGCTTCCTAAGAGCAGCGTGTCTACCAATTTCACCATGGCGGCTTGCCTTAAAGAATCATAGGAAATTCATGTTGAATTGTCGATATTCAATAGAGTTTAGTAAACAATTAAGAAAGATGCATTTCCATATGAATGGAAATGCATATTGAAATGTTCAATATCAATAATACTGAATTAGTATCTTCGTAAGTTCAGTTTTCATAATCAACTTTTCCGTACTAGAAACCTAGCTTTTGTTTATCCAGAACAGTCAGAACTCGATAGTTTTGTTTTCAGTTGAGGTATCAAATCCATAATTTTTTTTTCTAACGATTTTGAGACCCAACACCTTAGTCTAAAGTCTAATGAAATATTCAGATTCTTCGTTGTCTATCGTAATTGTGCTTTTCAAAATAGAAAATTCATAGGAAAGAAAAAACCATCTAACGAATTCAATATCAACCAATAGAAATTTCAATAAATAGAATAGAACATAATAGAAATATAGAAAGACTATACAAAATCTAAAAAAATGATAATAAAAAAAAATACAATACACAATACTGAGTACTTTGAATCCAGTAGACAGAAAGATTCTTATTTTTCAAATTACCTAGCTCTAACTAATCTGGAGAAGTGAAATACAAATACAATACACAATATACACAATAAATTAGTAAATTTGAATCATTTGCCTTCCAAATAAAAAATGGAAAATTGGAAGTTCTTTGAGACATGTCAATTAAGATTTTTTCAAGAATTTTTTTGTCGCACAAAAAAACTTTTTGACTGTCCGGTGGAAACAGATTTAGCTAAAGAAAAAGCTTTTACTGCCGCTAAAGAGCCTTTTTTTCTCCAAAGATTTCTACGAATATGCTTTTTTGACATAGAAGTACGCTTTTTTGGAACTGCCATTCAAAAGGTAGGTGACTCTTTTTTATCGTTGTATGTGAAAGACATATATTGTTCAAAATCAATTACTCTTTATTAGTCATTATCTATACTTATTCCATAAAATTCCCTCAATAATATCAGAACATACAAATAGAAAAAAAAAAGAATAAAAGAAAAAAAATCAATAAAAAAAATAAAAATCTTCTAAAAAAATTCTATTTTAATAGACAAATAGATTTCAATTTTCTATCTTCATTCTTATATTTGCATAATGTAAGAATTACATACGTATTGGATATTCTATTGTTTTAGAAAAAAAATATACAAAAAGAATATACAAAAAAAAGGAATGTAATTTTAAAATAGTAATAATTTCCTATTAATATTTAATATATAATTTATATATATAATATAAAAGTAATATATACAATATTACAAATATACAAATATTCATTATTCATATGAAATAGTAAGAATAGTAATAGAAAATCTTTATCTAAATAGAGAAATTAGTAAAATAGTAAAGTAAATACTAAGTAAATAGTTATTCTAGTATATACTAGAATAATATAGTATGAATTATAGAATTATAGTATGAATATATATAGATTTTCATATTTCATATATTAAAGGATAAAAAATTATAAAGATATATAAAGATAAAGATTAGATTCTATAAAAAGATTATATATAAAGATAAAGATTATACAAAATAAAAAAATATTCTAATTCTAAGAATATAGTAGTCTTAGAATTTAGTATTAGAATTATCTTCTATCTTATATATGTATATAAGATAGAAGTTTAAAATGAAGTCTAAAAAAAATAGAAAATATATAAAGCTAAAAAAAAAAAAGAAAGAAAAAATCTAAAAATAGAAAGAGATAAAGAAATCTGTAACTGAACTGTAATATAAGAAATATAGAAACTGAAATCTATCTTAAATATATAAATATATCATATATCTATAAATAAAAATATATACAATATCTATAAATTAAATTGCATAATTTTACATTTTACATAATTAGAATTTAATGTAAAGGGAAAATCCAATTATTCAAAATCTCATATGATGTCAGATTATTTCAGAAATATCTTTCTTTTCTATAGTTTCAAGTTAATTAATAACTAAGTAATAAACTTGACTAATTATTTGACCAACCAATTGCAACTTTTATTTCAAATATTTGATAAAACAAAAAGTCAGAATTCCAATATTTGTATTTGATCTTTTTCATATCTTTTTTTTTTTTCTTTTTCTTATTGTTTTGTTCTTTTCGAAAGAGATCAGAATTGGTGAATCGGAAACAATTATAAGAAAAAAAAAGAACAATTGGTTTTCTTATGGAATATACATCTAAATATGCATGGATAATACCCCTTTTTCCGCTCCCAGTTACTATGTCAATAGGATTTGGACTTCTACTTATTCCGACAGCAACAAAAGATCTTCGTCGTATGTGGGCTTTCCCAAGTGTTTTACTACTAAGTATAGCTATGTGGTTTTCGGCCAATCTGTCTATTCAGCAAATAAATGGAAGTTTGACCTATCAATATCTATGGTCTTGGACCATCAATAATGATTTTTTATTAGAGTTCGGACACTTGATCGATCCACTTACTTCTATTATGTCAATACTAATTACTACTGTTGGAATCATGGTTTTTATTTATAGTGACAATTATATGTCTCACGACCAAGGATATTTGAGATTTTTTGCTTATATGAGTTTTTCCAATGCTTCAATGTTGGGATTAGTTACTAGTTCCAATTTGATACAAATTTATATTTTTTGGGAACTAGTGGGAATGTGTTCGTATTTATTGATAGGTTTTTGGTTCACACGACCCGTTGCAGCAAGTGCTTGTCAAAAAGCTTTTGTAACTAATCGTATAGGAGATTTTGGTTTATTATTAGGAACCTTAGGATTTTATTGGATAACTGGTAGTTTTGAATTTCGGGATTTGTTCCAAATAGTGAATACCTTGATCCATAATAATGGGGTCAATTCTTTATTTGCTACTTTATGTGCCTTTTTCTTATTTGTTGGTGCAGTTGCTAAATCCGCACAATTCCCCCTTCACGTATGGTTACCTGATGCCATGGAAGGCCCCACTCCTATTTCGGCTCTTATACACGCTGCTACTATGGTAGCAGCAGGAATTTTTCTTGTAGCTCGGCTTCTTCCTCTTTTCATAGTTATACCTTACATAACGAATCTCATTTGTTTAGTAGGTATAATAACAGTACTTTTAGGAGCTACTTTGGCCCTTGCCCAAAGAGACATTAAAAGAAGTTTAGCTTATTCTACAATGTCTCAATTGGGTTATATTATGTTAGCTCTAGGTATAGGTTCTTATCGAGCTGCTTTATTCCATTTGATCACCCATGCCTATTCTAAAGCTTTATTGTTTTTGGGATCTGGATCCATTATTCATTCAATGGAACCTATTGTTGGATATTCATCAGAGAAAAGTCAGAATATGGTTCTTATGGGAGGTTTAACAAAATATGTTCCAATTACAAAAACTACTTTTTTTTTAGGTACACTTTCTCTTTGTGGTATTCCGCCTCTTGCTTGTTTTTGGTCCAAAGATGAAATTCTTCACGATAGTTGGTTGTACTCACCAATTTTCGCACTAATAGCTTGGTTCACAACAGGATTAACCGCATTTTATATGTTTCGGATGTACTTACTTACCTTTGATGGGTATTTGCGCATTCATTTTCAATATTATAGTAGTCTTAGTAGTACAAAAAATAGCTCGTTTTATTCAATATCTCTATGGGGAAAAGGGACACTGAAGAAAGTCAATAGGAATTTCTTTTTTTCAAAAATGAATAAGAATAAGGTTTGTTTTTTTTCGAAAGATATATCGAAAATTGACAAAAATGTAAGAAGTAAGATACGAGACTTTAGTACTTACTTGAGAAATAGGTACACTTATATGTATCCTCACGAATCGAGCAATACTATGTTGTTTCCTCTACTTGTATTAGTACTATTTACTTTGTTCATTGGATCAATAGGAATTTCTTTTAACGGCGAAGTAATAGATTTGGATCTATTATCAAAATGGTTAACTCCATCAATAACCCTTTTTCATCCAAAATTAAATTCTTCTGAGGATTGGTATGGGTTTTTGTCAAATGCTTTTTTTTCAGTAAGTATAGCTTTTTTCGGACTATTGATAGCATCTATTTTTTATGGATCTATTTATTCATCTTTCAAGAATTTGGGCTTAATTAATTTCTTTTTAAAAAGAGGGCCTAAAAGAATTATTCTGGACAAAATAAAAGGTGTGATATACAATTGGTCATATAATCGTGGTTATATAGATATTTTTTATACTGGGATTTTCACCATGAGTATAAGAGGGTTAGCCGAGCTAACTCAGTTTTTTGATAAATATATAATTGATGGAATTCTAAATGGCGTTGGTGTTGCAAGTTTCTTTATGGGTGAAGGGATAAAATATATGGGAGGTGGACGAATCTCATCTTATCTATTCTTTTATTTTTCTTATGTGTCAATCTTTTTATTCATATTCATTCTTTTCTTTTTTTCTTCTTTCAGTCTTCCCAATTCCCAATTCTCTTGATGGGTCTCCAGATCATAATCTTCGTAAACTGGGCTATCTTGATAGCGTGCCTCTTGAAAGTGAAATTCATCCTTTGTTTTTTCCTTTCCATTCACTCGGATCTCTTCCGTTTCATCTATTTTGTCCAGATCCTCCTTTTCTTCCGAACAAAGGGAAGGGTTTTCTTCGGTGGATCCCTCTTGTTCCTGTTTAGTCTCCTT